AATGGAATGCTTGATTAAAAAGATTATTTTGATGTAATAAAAAATGTAATAAATATTACTTCCATTACATTTAGTAGAATTAAACTTACTACCAGAAATATCAAAAATTTCTATGCATCATACAACAAAATGTAGAAAAATAAGCTAAATAAGCTAATGGGTTCATACCTCATCAATGGAAATAATATCCTTTTTCTAATCATCAATAAATCAGTAAAAATAATATTCATAACTATATTAATTATAAGAGTTATTTTATCTGTATCATCAAATTCATGATTTTCAGCATGAATAGGAATAGAAATAAATTTAATAATATTAATACCAATAATCTTAGAAAAAAATAATTTAACCACTAAAGAATCAGCAATAACTTATTTTATAGTACAAGCTATTGCATCTATACTACTTATACTGTCAATTGTTCTTATAATAAATAAAATAAATAATGATATTAAAAATATAATAACTATAAGTACACTAATAATAAAAAGAGGAGTAGCACCATTCCATTTTTGATTACCAAAAATAATAGAAGGATTAAGATGAATAAACTGTTTAATTATAATAACTATTCAAAAAATCGCACCAATAATCTTAATATCTAATTTAATAAATATTAACATAATTACAATCATAGCAATAATAATGTCAGTTATAATTGGAGGTATTGGAGGAATAAATCAAACATCATTGCGAAAATTAATAAGATATTCTTCAATCAGAAATAATGGATGAATAATAGCAGCTATAATATCAAGAGAAATAACCTGAATTTTATATTTTGTAATATATTCAATTATAATAATAGTAATAACAATATCAATAAATATAAACAAAATTTTTTATATAAATCAATTAATATCAATAAATAAATCAACTAACAAAAAATTTTTTATATTATTAAATATATTATCAATTAGAGGTTTACCGCCAATAATAGGATTTTTACCAAAATGAGTAACAATTCATTCAGTAATAAATTATAATCAAATCATATTAATAATTACAATAATTATAATAACGCTTATCACCATTTATTATTACTTACGAATTATATATTCAGCAATAATATTATCAAATTCAGAGATAAATTGAAACTTCAAAATAACAATAAATAAATCAATAATAACATTAAATACAGTTTCTATTGTAAGAATAACAATAATAACATCTTTAATAACATTATATTAAGGATTTAAGTTAAATAAACTAATAACCTTCAAAGTTATCATTAAAATTATTTTTAAGCCTTAGTAATATAAACACCATTAAATTTGCAATTTAATATCATAATTGAATATAAGACTAATAAGTAGATAATATCTCTAAATAAATTTACAATTTATTGCCTATAACTCAGCCAACTTACTAATGAAACGTTGATTAATATCTACTAACCATAAGGATATTGGAACCTTATACTTTATTATAGGAATTTGATCAGGAATAATTGGACTATCAATAAGAATATTTATTCGAATAGAATTAGGAAGTCCAGGTACAATTATTGGAAATGATCAAATATATAATACTATTGTAACAGCACATGCATTTGTAATAATTTTTTTTATAGTTATACCAATCATAATTGGAGGTTTTGGTAATTGATTACTACCTATTATAATTGGAGCTCCAGATATAGCATTTCCACGTATAAATAACATAAGATTTTGATTATTACCACCATCGCTTACACTATTAATAACAAGAAGAATAGTAGATACAGGAACAGGAACAGGATGAACTTTATATCCGCCATTAGCAAGATTAACAGGACATAGAAGAATTTCAGTTGATCTAACTATTTTCTCACTACATATAGCAGGTGTATCATCAATCTTAGGGGCAGTAAACTTTATTACAACAACAATTAATATAAAATCAGAAGGAATATCAATAGAACAAATTCCACTATTTGTATGATCTGTATTAATTACAGCAATTCTATTATTACTCTCATTACCAGTACTAGCTGGTGCTATTACAATATTAATTACTGATCGAAACTTAAATACATCATTCTTTGATCCTGCAGGAGGAGGAGATCCTATTCTATATCAACATTTATTTTGATTTTTTGGTCACCCTGAAGTATATATTTTAATCCTACCAGGATTTGGTATAATTTCACATATTATTTCACATGAAAGAGGTAAAAAGGAAGTCTTTGGAAATATAGGAATAATTTTTGCTATAGGAGCAATCGGTCTATTAGGATTTGTTGTATGAGCACACCATATATTTACAGTAGGAATAGATGTTGATACTCGAGCATACTTTACATCAGCTACAATAATTATTGCCGTACCAACAGGAATTAAGGTATTCAGATGAATAGCAACTTTATATGGATCTAAATTAACAATAAGACCATCTTGTTTATGAAGTATAGGATTTGTATTTTTATTTACTCTTGGTGGTTTAACAGGAATTATTCTATCAAATTCATCAATTGATATTACCCTACATGATACTTATTATGTAGTAGCACATTTTCACTACGTATTATCTATAGGAGCAGTATTTGCAATTATAGCAGGTTTTATTCACTGATACCCTTTATTAACAGGATTAAATATAAATCCAACATGATTAAAAATTCAATTCATCACAATATTTATTGGAGTAAATTTAACATTCTTTCCACAACATTTCCTAGGATTAGCAGGTATACCACGACGATATTCAGATTACCCCGATATATTTACATCATGAAATATTATCTCAACTATAGGGGCCCTAATATCTACAATTAGAATAATAATATTTATTATAATTTTATGAGAAAGAATAATAAGAAGTCGACAAACAATATTCAGATCACATATAATAAGATCTATAGAATGAAATCAAAATCTACCACCATCTGAACACTCTTACAATGAATTACCAATTCTAATTAAATTCTAATATGGCAGATAAGTGCAATAGATTTAAGCTCTAAATATAAAGAATAAACTTTTATTAGAAATAACAACATGACCAAGAATTACATTACAAAATAGATCATCACCTTTAATAGAACAATTAATTATATTTCACGACCATATTATATTTATCCTAACAATAATTGTAACAGTAGTTATATACATTATAATTATAATATTAAAAAACAATTACTCAGACCGAAATTTATTAGAAAGACAATTAATTGAGCTAATTTGAACAGTAACACCAGCAGCAACATTATTTTTTATTGCAACACCATCATTACGATTATTATACTTAATAGACGAAATTAATAATCCATCAATAACTATTAAAGCAATTGGACATCAGTGATTTTGAAGATATGAATATTCAGACTTAAATAATACAGAAATAGAATCTTATATAATAAGACTAGATAATACAAATAATATTCGATTAATAGATGTAGATAACCGATTAATTTTACCATCAAGAACACTTATTCGCATATTAGTAACATCAACTGATGTAATTCACTCATGAACAATCCCATCAACAGGAGTAAAAATTGATAGAATACCAGGACGATTAAATCAAACAAAATTAATAATCAACCGAAATACTTTATTATTTGGACAATGTTCAGAAATTTGTGGAGCAAATCACAGATTTATACCCATTGTAGTAGAAAGAATTCCAATTAAATCATTTATTAAATGAATATCAAAATCATCAAATGACTGAAAGCAAGTAATGGTCTCTTAAACCAAAAAATAGTAATATAGCAATTACTTTTGATGAGAAAATTAGTTAATTCTTATAACATTAATATGTCATATTAAAATAATTGATAATCAATATATTCTAATACCACAAATAGCTCCTATAAATTGAATCAATATTTATTTAATATTTATTATTGTAATAATAATATTCATAACAAAAATCTATTTTAATAAATCAATAATAACAAAAACAACTACTAAAAATAACCAAATAAAATCAAAAACTTGAAAATGATAACTAACTTATTCTCAATTTTTGATCCATCTACATCTTTAATAAATCTAAAAATAAATTGAATAACATCATTCGTAATAATTATTATATTACCATCAACATTATGAATAATAAATAACCGATATAAAATAATATGAAAAACCATATTATTAAAATTAAATAATGAATTTAAAATAATTTCACCAAAAAATAAAGGAGGAATAACCTTATTATTCATAGTTCTATTAATTATAATTATAACTAGAAATTTAGCAGGATTATTTCCTCATTTATTCACTAGAACAAGACATTTATCAATAACAATAACATTAGCTTTACCATTATGATTATCATTCATAATATACGGATGAATTATAAATTCAAAACATATATTCACACACTTAGTACCTATAGGTACTCCTTCAGTATTAATACCTTTTATAGTGTGTATTGAAACAATTAGAAATATTATTCGACCAGGAACATTAGCAGTACGACTATCTGCTAATATAATTGCAGGTCATCTAATTATAACCCTATTAGGAAATACAGCAATAGAAGTAAACATTAATATTATACCAATTATATTAATTATTCAAATAATATTATTAACATTAGAAACAGCTGTAGCTATTATCCAAAGATACGTATTTACAGTATTAACAATCTTATATTCAAATGAAGTAAACTAATGTCAAATAACCAACCATATCACTTAGTAGAAGTAAGACCTTGACCTATTGTTGGAGCAATATCTATCATATTAATATTAACAGGTTTAACTAAAATATTCCAACAAAACAATAATACTATTATAATAATTGGTTTAATCATAACAATAATAACAATATTTCAATGATGACGAGATGTAGTACGAGAAGGAACATATCAAGGATTACATACAAAAATTGTTGTAAAAGGATTAAAATGAGGAATATTACTATTTATTGTTTCCGAAGTATTATTTTTTGTATCTTTCTTTTGAGCTTATTATCATAGTAGCTTATCGCCTTGTGTACAAATAGGAGCTACATGACCACCAATAGGTATTACACCTTTTAATCCAATACAAATTCCTTTATTAAACACAATAGTATTATTAATATCAGGAGTAACTATTACATGATCACATCAATCAATAATAAATAATAACTTAATAGAAATAAATCAAAGATTAGCCATTACTATTGTATTAGGTTTATATTTTACTATATTACAAATATATGAATATATTGAATCACCATTTACCATTGGAGACTCAATTTATGGATCAACATTTTTTATATCAACAGGATTCCATGGTCTACATGTTATTATTGGAACTACATTTTTAATAGTATGTTTAATACGACAATTAAATCTTCATTTCTCAAACAACCACCACTTCGGATTCGAAGCAGCAGCCTGATATTGACATTTTGTAGATGTTGTATGATTATTCTTATATATCTCAATCTACTGATGAGGTAATTAATTTATTTAATATAAATAGTATAATTAACTTCCAATTAAAAAGACTGATAAATCAGAATAAATAATTATATCAACAATAATATTAGCAATAGCAATAATAATCCTATCAAATGTATTAATAATATTAAACACAATAATCTCAAAAAAATCAATTAATGACCGAGAAAAAAGATCACCATTCGAATGTGGATTTGACCCAAAATCATCATCACGAACACCTTTCTCATTAAAATTTTTTTTAATTGCTGTAATTTTCCTAATTTTTGATATTGAAATTGCACTAATATTACCAATAATTCCTATTATAGTAAAATTAAACATAACACAATGAATATTAACTACCATAACATTTATTACAATCTTAACATTAGGGTTATATCACGAATGATATCAAGGAGCACTCATATGAACAAAATAAAACAGAAAGCAAAATATGCAATTAGTTTCGACCTAAATATTAATAGTTATAATCTATTTCTGTTTATAAAATTAATAATTAATGTGGGTCTATAGTTAATTATAACATTTGATTTGCATTCAAAAGGTATTGAATATCAATTATTCTCATTAATTGAAACCAAAATAGAGGTATATCATTGTTAATGATATCATTGAACAAAAGTTACAATTAAGGAAATATGGTGTACAAATATTAGCTGCTAACTAATCATTATTGCGGTTTAAATCCGTTTATATTTCTATTTATATAGTTTAACTAAAACATTACATTTTCATTGTAAAATTAAATACAATTTTATAAATTATTTATAGTAATAATTACTCCTTAATATCTTCAATATTATATTCTAATAAAATATATAAATTTAAAAAAAAATTAATAAAATAAATCAAGCAGAAACTAAAGAAAAAAATAAATTAAATAAAGTAAAATGAATCTTCTGATTATAAATACCCATAAAATTAATTAATGAAAACAAACCTTGACTACCAAATAATTCAAATCAACCATGATCTACATATTTATTAATAGTAAAACCTAACGAAAGGGGTATGTATGAACAATTAATAGTTATATAAGGTATAAATCATATGTTTCCAAAGAAAAAATAAAACTTCTTTAAAAATAACCCCATTAATAAAGAAAATAAATTAAAACCACCAATTAAATAACCAACTCAACCTCCTATAAAACAAACAATAAGAACTATGATTTTCATAAACAAAGGAATATTAATATAATGTGGAGTAGGAAAAATAATTCAACTTAATATACAACCGCCAAAAATAGAAACAAATAATAAACCTATTATCCCCTTCAATATAGTTATATTATTATCATAAATATAATGATATGGAACAAAAGAAAAATCCCTAATTATTAAATAATAAATTAATCGAAAAGTATACATAACAGTTAAACCAGTAGAAAAATAAAACAATAAATAAACAAATAAATTAAAATAATTTATTGAATAAATCTCTAAAATTAAATCTTTAGAATAAAATCCAGATAAAAATGGAAATCCACATAAACACAATCTAGAGATAACTAAACTAATACAAGTTAAAGGAGATTGATTATATATATTACCTAAAAAACGAATATCTTGATAATCCTTTATACCATGAATAACAACTCCTGAACATATAAATAATAATGCTTTAAATAAAGCGTGAGTTAATATATGAAAATAAGCTAAATAAATATAACCAAAAGATAAAGAACATAATATCAAACCTAATTGTCTTAAAGTAGATAAAGCTACAATTTTTTTCAAATCAAACTCAAAATTAGCACACAAACCAGCTATAAATATAGTAATTAAGGAAATAAATAATAAAAAAGTTGATAATGAACAATTAACATATAAAGGATTAAAACGAATCAATAAATAAACACCAGCCGTAACCAATGTAGATGAATGAACTAAAGAAGAAACAGGGGTAGGAGCTGCTATAGCAGCTGGTAATCATGAAGAAAATGGAATCTGAGCTCTTTTTGTTATTGCAGCAATAACAATTATAAATCTAATAACTTTAATGTCAAAATCAATAGGAAAAAAATCCAAATAAATAAAATAATTTCATCTACCATAATTAAATAATCAAGCAATTGATATTAATAATATTCTATCACCAACACGATTTGATAATGCTGTAATCATACCAGCATTAAACGATTTAATATTTTGATAATAAATAACTAAACAATAAGAAATCAAACCAAGACCATCTCAACCTAAAAGAATACTAATTATATTAGGACTAATAATTATAAATATCATTGAAAAAACAAAAGCTAATACTAAAATCAAAAAACGATTTAAAGAAACATCACCTAATATATATTCCTCTCTATAATAAATAATCAAAGAAGAAATAAATAAAACAAAACTCATAAATAATAATGAAATTCAATCAAACAATAAAGTCATAATTAATTGAACACTATTTAATATAAAAAATTCATATTCAATTAAATAAATTATATCAAATAAAGAAAAATAAATACCTATAATAAAAAAAATAAATCTAATAATAAGTAAATAAATAAATAAAATAAAACTTAAAGGATATATAAATAAAATAACTTAAAGTTAAACAACATTTTTAGAACCACAAACTAATATTTTAAATTAAATTATTTAAGTTTAAATTAATAAGATTCTAGATACAAAAATAATAATATTTAATGGAAATCAATGTAAAAAAATCAATAAATATTCACGTGAAGTAGAAGCCCCAAAAGAATAAATACCTGAAAATCCAAGTCCATGTTGACTATAAGAATATATATAAAGAGTATAAACCGCTCTAAAAAAAGTTATAAATATTAATAATCAAATAGTAACTAATCTCCAAGATAATAATCTATTTAATAAAACAATTTCACCTATTAAATTTAAAGATGGAGGAGCTGCTATATTATAAGCTCTTAAAAAAAATCATCATAATGTTATAGAAGGTATAAATCCCAATAAGCCTTTAATAATACATAATCTACGTCTACCTAATCGATCGTAAACAAAATTAACCAAACAAAATAAACCTGAAGAACATAAACCATGAGCTAATATTAAAATCAAAGAACCATAAATACCTCAATAACTAGAAGTTATAATTCCAGATATTACTAAACTTATATGAGAAACAGAAGAATAAGCAATCAAAGATTTCAAATCTCTTTGACGAATACAAATCAATCTAACATAAAACCCGCCTAATAAACCAATACCTACTAAAATATAATTATAATAAATACCAGAAATCAAAAGTATACCTATAACACGATATAACCCGTATCCTCCAAGTTTTAATAATACACCAGCCAAAATCATTGAACCTGAAACAGGAGCTTCAACATGAGCCTTAGGTAATCATAAATGAACTAAAAAAACTGGAATTTTTACTAAAAAAGACATAATTATTGATAGATAAAAAATATAATAATAAAAATCATTTTTAAAAATTAAAAAAAAAGATAAACTACCAAAAAAGGAATAAAAATACAAAATAGATAATAATATAGGTAAAGAAGAAAATAAAGTATAAAAAAGAAAATATATACCAGCTTGTAAACGCTCGGGCTGATACCCCCATCCAAAAATCAAAAATATAGTGGGAATAAGACTAGATTCAAAAAATAAATAAAATATAATAAGTCTTAATCTACAAAAAGATAAATAAAGAAAAATAAATAAAACCAATACAAAAAAAATAAATAAATTAAAATAATAATTTAAAAAATAAATACCATCTCTTGATATAATCATAAGAGCACAAATTCAAAATCTTAACATAATTAAACTATAAGAAATTAAATCACATCCTAAATAATAACTTAAATTACCAAAAATCAATAATCCAACATAAGAATATATAAATATATATATTAATAAAATTAATATAAAAAAAATAAATCATCAGTAACCATAATAAGAAAGAGGAATTAAAAATAAAACATAAAAAAAAAACTTTAACACTGAATAATATTAAAAGAAAAAAAATAATCATTACCATACCCACGAATTAATGAAATAAGAATTGACAGACCCAATACAGCTTCACATACTCATAAAGTTAATATAACCATAACAATAATTAAATCAAAAGTATTAAATAATATATATAAATAAATAATTCAAAATAAAGAAAGAACAATATATTCTAATCTCATTAAAGTTACTAAAAAATGATCAAAATTAAAAGAAAAAACTAACAAACCACAAATAAACATAATTAAAGCCAAAATATATAATATTATCACTAGTTTTAATATTTTAAATAAAATATTGGTTTTGTAAACCAAAAATGAGTACATCTCTTAAAACTTCAAGGGAAAGGTATAGCCTTATCAATAATTCCCAAAACTATTATCTTTAATTAAACTATCTCTTGTATTAAAATAATAATAATCATAAATATATTAATAAATATTACCTTTATAGTTACTAAACACCCATTATCAATAGGAGTAACCATTATTATACAAACAATCATTATTTCAGTAATAATAAGCATATTATATAAGTCATCTTGATTCGCATTTATTTTATTTCTAATATATGTAGGTGGTATAATAGTATTATTTATTTACGTAACTAGATTAATTCCTAATATAATATTTTCTTTTAATATAAAAAATAGAATAATAGTATTTATATCAATTACCCTAATAATAATTCTAGAAAAAAAATATTTTATAATAAATAATGACATATCAAGTATTAATATTAATACATCAATACTAACAAAAATATACTCTATACCATTCAATATAATAGTAATCATAATAGCATCATATTTATTATTAACTATAATTACTGTATTTAAAATTACTGAAATTAATAAAGGACCTATTCGATTTATAAACTAATGAATAAATCCTTACGAAAACATCATCCATTAATCAAAATTATAAATAATTCATTAATTGACCTACCATCACCATCAAATATCTCATTATTATGAAACTTCGGCTCACTATTAGGTATATGTTTAGTAATTCAATTAATTACAGGAATCTTTTTAGCAATACATTATTCACCTTTTATTACCGAAGCATTTGATAGAGTTAGACACATCTGTCGAGATGTAAATAATGGTTGAATCATACGAAATATACACGCTAATGGAGCGTCATTATTTTTCATATGTATTTATATACATATTGGACGATCTCTATATTATGGATCATATAAATTATTAGAAACATGATCAACAGGTGTTTTAATTTTTATATTAACTATAATAACAGCATTTATAGGATATGTATTACCATGAGGTCAAATATCATTTTGAGGAGCAACAGTAATTACAAATTTAATTTCTGCTATACCATATGTTGGATTAGAATTAACTCAATGGGTATGAGGAGGTTTCTCAGTAAGAAATGCAACATTAACTCGATTATTCACCTTACATTTCATAATACCATTTGTATTAAGAGCAATAATTATAATCCATCTACTATTTTTACATCAAAGAGGGTCAAATAACCCTTTAGGTGTAAAAAGAAATATAGATAAAATCCCATTCCACCCTTTCTTCTCATGGAAAGACTTAGCAGGTTTTATAGTAACATTACTCATATTAACAATTATTGTAATACTAAAACCTTATTTACTTAGAGACCCTGATAATTTTACACCAGCCAATCCTTTAGTAACACCTCCACATATTCAACCAGAATGATATTTCCTATTTGCCTATACTATTTTACGATCAATCCCCAATAAGCTAGGGGGTGTAATAGCACTATTAATATCAATTTTAATTTTATTAATTATACCATTATTTAAAAGAAATTTTCAAGGAAATAATTTTTATCCTATTAATCAAATAACATTCTGATCAATAGTAATAACAACTATATTATTAACAATTATAGGGATAAAACCAGTAGAAGAACCATATATTGTGTTAACACAAGTACTAACTCTAATATATTTTTCATATTTTACAATAGATATTTATATTAAATTAATATGAGATAAATTAAATAATTAGTTAATGAGTTTTAAACGTATATTTTGAAAATATAAAAAAGGATTTTAAAATCCTATTAACTTAACTAAAATAAGTTCAATAAATAAATATAGAAATAATTAATAACTTAAACCCAACAAAAAAAAACAAATAATTTAATGAAATAGGCAAATAACATTTTCAAGAAAGATATATAAGTTTATCATAACGAAAACGTGGATAAGTACCACGAACTCAAATAAATAAAAATGATACAAAAACCATCTTAACAAAAAAAAATAATGAAAACAAATCACAACCTAAAAACAAAATAACTACTAATATTCTCATAAATAAAATTATAGAATATTCACTTAAAAAAATAAGAATAAAACCACCTCTTCTATATTCAACATTAAACCCAGAAACAAGCTCAGATTCCCCCTCAGCAAAATCAAATGGTGTCCGATTTGTATCTGCTAATAAAGAAGAAAATAAACATAAACATAAAGGAAAAAATAAAAAAATATTTCAAGAAAAATACTGAAATGAATAATAATCAATTAAACAATATCTACCACATAAACAAATAAATGATAATAAAATTAAAAATAAACTAACTTCATAAGAAATTCTTTGAGCAACAGAACGTAAACCCCCTAATAATGAATAATTAGAATTTGAAGACCAACCAGAAATTATAATACTATATACATTTAAACTAGCACAACATAAAAAAAAAATAACACCTAATTTATATCTAAAAATATTAGAAAAATAAGGAATTAAAACTCAAACAAATAATGATAAAAAAAAATTAAAAATTGGAGAAATATAATAAGGAGCATAATTAGATTTAAAAGGAATAATTAATTCCTTAGAAAATAACTTAATAGCATCAGAAAATGGTTGAAAAATCCCTAAAAAACTCACCTTATTAGGGCCTTTACGAATTTGTAAATAACCTAAAACCTTACGCTCAAATAAAGTAAAAAAAGCAACACCTAATATAACAAAAATTACTAAAATAATAAAATTAACAAAAGAACAAAATAAATCAATAGTCAACAATACTAATTAATGGTTATAACAATATAATTAAATTCTAAATTTAATGCACTTTAAATCTGCCAAACTAGTAAAATAATCATTTTAATAAAATATTCAAATTATATGGTCCTTTCGTACTAATATAAAAAAAGTAATTATAGATAGAAACCAACCTGGCTCACGCCGGTCTGAACTCAGATCATGTAAGAATTTAAAGGTCGAACAGACCTATTAATCAAGCTTCTTCACCTGATAATAATCTTAATCCAACATCGAGGTCGCAATATTCTCCGTTAATAAGAACTCTCAAGAAAAATTACGCTGTTATCCCTAAGGTATCTAATCTTATATCATTACAATAAGTTCTAAAATTCAATAATCATTGTAAAAAAAAATAAAAAGTTTATAAGAATTCTCCATGTCACCCCAACAAAAAAATATAAATATTTATAAATAAATAAATCCTAACTATATAAATACCAATATAATAAAGATCTATAGGGTCTTCTCGTCCTATAATAAAATTTAAGCATTTTAACTAAAAATTTAAATTCAATTAATATAAATAAGACAGGTAATATTTCGTCAAACCATTCATACAAGTTTACAATTAATAAACTAATGATTATGCTACCTTTGCACAGTCAAAATACCGCGGCCATTTAAAAAATCATAGGGCAGGTAATATCTCAAATAAAATCAAGAAAAGATGTTTTTGATAAACAAGCGAATAAATTAATTGCCGAGATCCTAATAAATAATTTATTAAAAAAAAATAACATAAAAATAATATACTAATTCAATCATAATTACATATAATAAAAAATTAATTAAATAATTCAAATAGATAATTAAATAAAAAAAAATCAATAATAAAAAATTATTAATTATAAAATACTAACTAATGAAGGATATTATAAAACCTACATATAATAAATTAAATAATAATTATAAATAAATCAAAGAGCTAATCCCCCAAGATCTTACTGTTAAATAAAAATAATAAAAAAAATTAATTAAATAAAAACAGATGAATTAAATTCAATTCTAAGAAAACTAGATATATTAATTTACGAATAGCATATCACAACTAAATACAGTAATTAATAATTATAAAACATTAACTAACACAAATACTTAAATCAAATCAATTCGAGAAAAATAAATAATTAAATATAATTTAATCAACCCTGATACAAAAGGTACAAAAATAATCTACTTATAAAATATAAAAAATAAACCTTAACAGTACAATTAAACTATAAATAAAAATATTAATTCAAAAAAAAATACTAAAACAATAAAATTTAAAAACTCTCAAATTAAGTAATAAATAAAAATAAATAAATTAAATAACTAATAATCAAAAGTAAAAGAATTAACTTATATCAACTCAATGTAAATGAGACATTTTATTTAAACTAACCATTGTTAAACTAGATACACTTTCCAGTACATCTACTATGTTACGACTTATCTCAAATAAATTGAGAGTGACGGGCGATATGTACTCATAATAGAGCTATTATCAAAATAACTTTATTATTAAAATTACTATCAAATCCATTCTTAATAATATTATAAATAATATATACACACTAATAAAATATTGTAACTCATCTCAACTTATTCATAAACTGCACCTTGACCTGAAATAATAAAAATTAAGTTTTTAAGTAAATTAAAAATTCTAAAAAAATAAACTTATAACGGCGGTATACATATTGAAAACAAGAAAAAGAAAGATATAACGAGGATTATCGATTATAAGACAAGTTCCTCTGAAAAGACTAAAACACCGCCAAATTCTTTAGGTTTAAAGAAATAACTATTATTACCCTGGTAATAATTAACTTTTAAAATAATAGGGTATCTAATCCTAGTTTAATAATAAATTTTCAAAGAATCAAATAGAAGATCAAAAATATTTAAATTTCACTTAAAAATATTTAAATTAACCTCAAAACAAATTTAACTATTCTACACCAATAAAATTAATTAACATTTATTGTATAACCGCGTATGCTGGCACAAACATATACAATGATATTATAAATAACTAAATCAAACTTGAATTCATATTTAAAATTAAATACTGCTAAATAAAAATTAATAAAAAATTCACATGTATAAATTCTACAAAATTAATAATATAATCAGAATCAAACTAATCAAATAAATAATTAAACATAATCAGAACATATTATTTAAAAAATTAAACAATACTTATCATTTATAATGAATTAATTTTAGGAACCACTCTAATATATAAAGGATAACCTGGAATTAACCTAGTTAAATAATAACAACAACATTACTTATTAATATAAAAAATAAAATATAGGTCTTAAAAAATAATAAATTTGTATGAAATAAACGTTATATTTAATACTTATTAGTAATAAATAAATATTATCAATATAATATAAATTAATAAGTTCATATAAGAAACAAAATACCCCTTAACCATAAACATACCACCTCACTTTTCATTTTTTCACTTTTATGAAAAGTGAGGTGGTATAAATTTATTTAATTAAATAAATTTATAATAATATTATATTAAATAAGATAACCATATTAATATAAATAATTTATATAATATAGTAAATTATTTAAATAAATGATTACATTTAATTAATTATTTATTTATATATATATAATAAGAATTTAATATAATAATATAACCATATAATAGATATTATATATTTAAATTAAAATTTTATTGATTCTTTAATTATCTCTTTACAATAAGATCTTATTTATAATTATATGTCTATATAATAATAAGCACTTATATTAAATCCAAAAAATCAAACTATGGGTTAAATTAACAAATAAAAAAAATTGATCAATCTTTTGGTCGATTTCGACAATCTTTTGGTCGATTTCGACAATCTTTTGGTCGATTTTGACAATCTTTTGGTCGATTTCGACAATCTTTTAAAAACCTAAAATTTTATATATAAAAAATCATACAAACCAAAAAATATCTGATTATTATTTTGAAAAAATGTTGAAAATATTACAAATAATTAAAATATTTATTTTTAAAAATACAACAAATATCTATGAAATTTACATGTAAAAATATTAGTACCAGTACTTAATAATGTTTATATAAATATAGAAAATATGATAATTAAAAAAAAATCCTGTGTAAAAACCATAAATATTTACAAAAAATAACTAAATTTTAAGAATTTAAGTAAGACCAGTAATTATTAAAATATTACATAATAATAACAACAACATTATTTATGTAATCAAAAATGGTTACTTTAAGAAAGAAAAATCAATACAATCAAATATTTTTAATTAAAATATAAAAAAAAATAAATTAAAATAAAAACCAATAAAATAACATAAAAAATTTGAAATAATAAAAATTTTAAACCTAAAGCAAGAAATAAATCGCAACAAAAAAAAATAAATACAAAAAATAAAAATAATAGATCAATTTGAATATAAAATAAAAATAATATTAATTTGAAGAAATTAATTGAATGATCAGAATATGGGTCAAAAAGCCAAAAATAATTTTAATTTGAATTGATAGTAAAATAATTTGAAAAAAAAATTAATTGAAAGATCAGACCATGGGTCAAAAAGCTAAAAATAATTTGAATTTGAATTGATAGTAAAGTAATTTGAAAAAAAATTAATTGAAAGATCAGACTATGGGTCAAAAAACTAAAAATAATTTGAGTTAATAATAAAGTAATTTGAAAAAAATTAATTGAAAGATCAGACTATGGGTCAAAAAGCTAAAAATAATTTGAATTTGAATTGATAGTAAAGTAATTTGAAAAAAATTAATTGAAAGATCAGACTATGGGTCAAAAAGCTAAAAATAATTTGAATTTGAATTGATAGTAAAATAATTTGAAATTAAATTTGAAGAAATTAATTGAATGATCAGAATATGGGTCAAAAAGCTAAAAATAATTTGAATTTGAATTGATAGTAAAGTAATTTGAAAAAAAAATTAATTGAAAGATCAGACTATGGGTCAAAAAGCTAAAAATAATTTGAATTGATAGTAAAATAATTTGAAATTAAATTTTAAGAAATTAATTGAATGATCAGAATATGGGTCAAAAAGCTAAAAATAATTTGAATTTGAATTGATAGTAAAGTAATTTGAAAAAAAATTAATTGAAAGATCAGACTATGGGTCAAAAAGCTAAAAATAATTTGAATTTGAATTGATAGTAAAGTAATTTGAAAAAAATTAATTGAAAGATCAGAATATGGGTCAAAAAGCTAAAAATAATTGAAAGATCAAAATAAGAATTAAAAATAAGT